TATGGCTCGAATCTTTAGTATTCTCTTATTTATCACCTGTGTCTACTATTTAGGCAGAATGCCGTCGCCTATTGTCACTAAGAAACTGAAAGAAACCTCAGAAACAGAAGAAAGGGGAGAAAGAAAGGAAGAAAGCGATGTAGAAACAACTTACGAAACGAAGAAGACTAAACAGGAACAAGAGGGATCCGCCGAAGAAGACAAAGATAGCCCAGTTTACGAAGATTCTTATCTTGATACCCACCAAGATAATTGGGAATTGGGAAAACTTAAAGAAGAGAAAAATGCAAAAACGTATTTCTGGTTTGAAAAGCCTATTGTAACTTTTCTTTTCGATTATAAACGATGGAATCGCCCATTGAGATATATAAAAAATGATCGTTTTGAAAATGCTGTACGAAATGAAATGTCACAATATTTTTTTTATATATGCCCAAGTAATGGAAAACAAATAATATCTTTTACATATCCACCCAGTTTATCGACTTTTTCAGAAATGGTAGAACGGAAAATTTCTTTGTACACGACAGAAAAACTATCTCCCGAGGACCTGTATAATTATTGGGTTTATACTAACGAACAAAAAAAATACAACTTGAATAATGAATTGATAAGTCGAATAAAAATTCTAGAAAAAGAGAAGGGATCTCTTGGTTTAGATATGCTAGAAAAAAGGACCAGATTGTGCGATGATGAGAATGAACAAGAATACTTGCCAAAAATGTACGATCCCTTTTTGAACGGACCCTATCGAGGAACAATAAAAAAATTCAATTTACGTGCAATCATGAATGATTTAAGAACTTCGACAGCAGATTCCGTAGAAATGCTTTGGATAAATAAGATTCATGGTCTATTTCATAATGATTCTCGAGAATTTGAACATCAAAAGAACACGTTCGACGTTAGCAAGGAATTTTTATTGAATTCGAGTTCGATTGGGAATTTCTTAAACTCAATCGATGAATTATCTTTTGAACACGCACGAAGAATTGATTTAGAAAGTCAAGCAAAACCTTTTCAATTTTTATTTGATGTAATTACAACTGATTCAAACGATCTAACAACAATTAGAAAGAAATCTATTGGAATGGAAGAAATCAGTAAAAGGGTTTCTCGATGGTCATACAAATTGACAGACGATCTGGAAGAAGAGGAAGAAGAAAATGACGAGGAATCAACGGAGGATTCTGAAATTCGTTCAAGAAAAGGCAAGCGTGTGGTAATTTATACTGATGATCAGAGTACTAATTCCAGTGGTAATAATAATTATACTAGCACTAGTGATGAAGAAGAGGAAGTGGCTTTGATACGTTACTCACAACAATCAGATTTTCGACGAGGTATAATCAAAGGATCCATGCGTGCTCAAAGACGTAAAACAATTACTTGGGAAATATTTCAAGCAAACGTGCATTCTCCAGTTTTTTTGGATCGAATAGACAAAACATTTTGTTTTTCATTTTTTGATATCTCTGAAATGATTCATCTCATTTTTAGGAATTGGGTAGGGGGAAACCCAGAATTGCAAATTTCTTATTTTGAGGAGGAAGAAACAAAAGAGAAAACAAATGAAGAGAAAGAAGAGGAAAATGAACGAATAGCAATATCAGAAGCTTGGGATACCTTTTTATTTACTCAAGCAATAAGAGGTTTAATGTTAGTAACCCAATCTTTTCTTAGAAAATACGTTATATTACCCTTATTGATAATAGCTAAAAATATTGGTCGTATGTTATTATTGCAATTCCCCGAGTGGTACGAGGATTTGAAGGAATGGAATAGAGAAATGCATGTTAAATGTACCTATAATGGTGTTCAATTATCAGAAACAGAATTTCCTCAAAACTGGTTAACAGATGGTATTCAGATAAAGATTCTATTTCCTTTCTGTCTGAAACCTTGGCGAAGATCTAAAATACGATCTCATCATAGAGATCAGAAAATGAGTAAAAAAGAGAAAAAAGACAATTTTTGTTTTTTAACAGTCTGGGGAAGGGAAGCAGAACTGCCTTTGGGGTCTCCCCGAAAACAACCTTCTTTTTTTGAACCCATTTTTCAAGAACTCGAAAAAAAAATGATAAAAGTGAAAAAGCATTTTTTTCAAGTTATAAGGACTTTCAAAGAAAGAATAAAATTGTTTTTAAAGATTTCAAAAGAAAAAACAAGATGGGTCACCAAAATAGTTCTAGTTAGAAACCTAATAATGAAAGAACTTGAAAAAGTAAACCCCATTTTCTTATTGAAATTGAGGAAGGTAAAAGTATATGAAACAAATGAAAACAGAAAAGACTCCAATATAAATATCCAAGAATCGACCATTCAAATTCGATCCATGAATTGTGTAAATGAAAATTCTTCACTCATAGAAACAAAAATGAAAGATCTTGCTAATAAGATAATCACAATTAAGGCTCAAATAAAAGGAATCACAAAAGACAAGAAAAAACTAGTTCTAACTTGTGATGATAAAAATAAAAGATCGGAATCACAAAAGGATATTTGGCAAATATCCAAAAGAAAAAATATCCGATTAATACGTAAATCGCATTATTTTATGAAATCCTTCATTGAAAAAACATACATGGATATATTACTATGTATTATTAAGATTCCAAGGACCAATGCACAACTTTTCTTTGAATCAACAAAAAAAATTATCAATAAATCCATTTACAACGACGAAACAAACCAAGAAGGGGTTGAGAAACCAAATCAAAATACAATGAACTTTATTTCAACTATAAAAAAGTCGTTTTCTAATACTAATATTAGTAATAAAAATTCTAATATTTATTGTGACTTATCTTCTTTGTCTCAAGCATATGTATTTTACAAATTATCACAAAATCAATTACTTAACAATTATCATTTGAGATCTGTACTTCAATATCACGGCACCCATCCTTTTCTTAGGGATATAATCAAGAATTATTGTACGACACAAGGAATATTTAATTCCAAACCAAGACATAAGAAAATTCATAAGTATGGGATGAATAAATGGAAAATTTGGTTACGGGGTCATTATCAATACAATTTATCTCAGACCAAGTGGGCCCACTTAATATCGAAAAAATGGCAAAATAGAGTCAATCAATGTCGTACGATTCAAAAGAAAGACTCAATAAAATTGGATTTATATAAAAAAGACCAATTAATTCATTACATGAAACAAAATTACTATGCAGTGGATTCGTTGATGAGTCAAAAAGAAAAATGGAAAAAACATTATGGATATTATCTTTTTTCATATAAATATATAAATTATGGGGATAGTAAGGACTCATATATTTATGGATCAACGTTACAAGTAAAGGACAAAAAAATGACATATAATTTTAATACACTGGAATCCGAATCATTTTATGGATTGATAAGTATAGCTATTAGTGATTATCTAGAAAAAGGATCTATTATTGATACGAACAAAAATCTGGATAGAAAATTTTTTGATTATAGAATTCTCCATTTTTGTCTTAGAAATAATCTCGATATTGAAACCTCAACCAATACGTATATCGATACCAAGATTCATAAAAATGCTAAAACGGAAACTCAAAATTCTAAAAAAAAACACTTTTTTGATTGGATGGGAATGAATCAAGAAAGGTTATATCGTACCATATCAAATCTAGAGCTCTGGTTTTTCCCAGAATTTGTGCGACTTTTTGATGCGTATAAGATTAAACCGTGGATCATACCAATCAAATTACTTATTTTTCATTTTAATAGAAATGAAAATATTAGTCAAAGTGAAAAGATCGACGTAAATAAAAAAAAAAATGAACAACAAGGCCAAGGGGATCTTGTATCAGATCTACGAAAACAAAACAAAAAGAAAGATGTTGAAGAAGATTACACAGGAACAAACATTAAAAGGGGTAGAAAGAAAAAACAATACAAGAGCAAGAAAGAAGCGGAACTGGATTTCTTCTTGAAAAAGTATTTTCTTTTTCAATTAAGATGGGATGATCCCTTGAATCAAAGAATGATCAGTAATATCCAGGTATATTGTCTTCTACTTAGACTGATAGATCCAAGGGGAATTGCTATATCCTCAATTCAAAGAGGAGAGATGCATCTGGATGCAATGTTGATTCAGAAAGACCTAACTCTTACAGAATTGATAAAAAGGGGAATATTTATTATCGAGCCAATTCGTCTATCTATGAAAAGGGATGGAAAATATATTATATACCAAACCATAAGTATTTCATTGGTTGATAAGAATAAGCACCAAACTAATGGAAAATGCATAATAAAAAATAGATATGTTGATAAAAAGAATCTTGATGGATCCGTTGCACAAAACAGCAATATGCTTGTGAATAGAAACAAAAATTATTATGATTTCCTTGTTCCTGAAAATATTCTATCTCCCAGACGTCGTAGAGAATTGAGAATTCTAATTTGTTTCAATTACCGGAACCAGAATTGGAATGTTGTGGATAGAAATACAATATTTTGCAATCAAAACAACATAAAAAACAGTGGACGATTTTTGAACGAGGAAAAGCATCTTAGTACGGAAACAGATAAATTCATTAAATTCAAATTGTTTCTTTGGCCCAATTATCGATTAGAAGATTTAGCTTGTATGAATCGTTATTGGTTTGATACCAATAACGGCAGTCATTTCAGTATGTCAAGAATATATATGTATCCGCGATTCAAAATTAGTTAATAGGAAATATTTCCTATATATCTATCGCATGACATATTCAGTAGATAAAACCGAAATATATACACATACGCTATATTACATTCTGGTACACGATACCGATTAAATTACGTATCAATTGGATCTAGGAAGAAATTGACAGAATATTTTTTTTAGTTAGGTAAAAAAATAATTCTCTTTCGTGTTTGTGAATGCATAAATGTATCATCCCCTTCTATTCTATCCAAATCAAATTTGCAATTTGATTTGGATAGAATAAAATAAATTTGATTTAAATCAAATAAGAATGAATTAAAGTAGTGTATATGAAGAAATCTAAATTTTTGTGTACTAGATTCAAATAACTAGTATAATAATAATTATTATTTTTCCTGATCGGTAAAATCCACGGAAAAGAAAAAAATTGTTTTTTATGGTCAAAAATTCATTCATCTCGGCTATTCGACAAGAAAAAGAAAAAAACTGCGGATCTGTTGAATTTCAAGTATTCAGTTTCACCGATAAGATACGGGGACTTACTTTACATTTGGAATTACATAAAAGAGATTTTTTATCGCAAAGGGGTCTACGAAAAATTCTGGGAAAACGTCAACGTCTGCTGGATTATTTGTCAAAGAAAAATAGAGTGCGTTATAAGAAATTAATTAGTCAGTTGGGTATTCGGGAATCAAAAACCCGTTAATTTTAAGATTGGTTTGAATTTTTTTCTTTAGTTATTAGTTAATAGTAGTTATTATATTTTTCATTTTGATGAATCTCATTTTGAGAAATTCATGGAATAATGAATTAAGGAAGAAAAGATATGACTTTACCGGCTACAAGAAAAGATCTCCTGATAGTTAACATGGGCCCTCACCACCCATCAATGCATGGTGTTCTTCGACTAATCGTTACTCTCGATGGTGAAGATGTTATTGACTGTGAACCCATATTGGGTTATTTACACAGAGGGATGGAAAAAATAGCGGAAAATCGAACAATTATACAATATTTGCCTTATGTAACACGGTGGGATTATTTAGCCACTATGTTCACAGAGGCAATAACAGTAAATGCACCAGAACGATTGGAAAGTGTTCAAGTACCTAAAAGAGCCAGTTACATTAGAGTAATTATGCTGGAATTGAGTCGTATAGCTTCTCATTTGTTATGGCTTGGACCTTTTATGGCGGATATCGGTGCACAAACCCCCTTTTTCTATATTTTCAGAGAAAGGGAATTGTTATATGATCTATTTGAAGCTGCTACGGGTATGCGAATGATGCATAATTATTTCCGTATTGGGGGAGTCGCTGCTGATCTACCTTATGGATGGATAGATAAATGTTTAGATTTCTGCGATTATTTTTTAACAGGAATTGTTGAATATCAAAAGCTTATTACGCGGAATCCCATTTTTTTGGAACGGGTTGAGGGAGTGGGCATTATTGGCGGAGAGGAAGCAATAAATTGGGGTTTATCAGGACCGATGTTACGAGCTTCTGGAATCCAATGGGATCTTCGTAAAGTTGATCGTTATGAGTGTTACAATAAATTTGATTGGGAAGTCCAATGGCAAAAAGAAGGAGATTCACTAGCTCGTTATTTAGTACGAATCGGTGAAATGAAAGAATCTATAAAAATTATTCAACAAGCTCTAGAAGGAATTCCTGGGGGGCCCTATGAAAATTTAGAAGTCCGACGCTTTGATAGAGCAAAAAATGCCGAATGGACTAATTTTGAATATAGATTTATTACTAAAAAACTTTCACCCAATTTTGAATTGTCGAAACAAGAACTTTATGTGAGAGTAGAAGCCCCAAAAGGAGAATTAGGAATTTTTTTGATAGGAGACAGTAGTGTTTTCCCCTGGAGGTGGAAAATTCGTCCACCGGGTTTCATCAATTTGCAAATTCTCCCTCAACTAGTTAAAAGAATGAAATTGGCCGATATCATGACGATACTAGGTAGTATAGATATCATTATGGGAGAAGTTGATCGTTGAAATGATAATTGATACGACAGAAGTACAAGCTATCAATTCTTTTTCTAGATCGGAATCCTTAAAAGAAGTCTATGGACTCATATGGATCTTTGTTCCTATTTTCACCCTTATATTGGGAATCACTATAGGGGTACTAGTAATTGTGTGGTTAGAAAGAGAAATATCTGCAGCAATACAACAACGTATTGGGCCTGAATATGCCGGCCCGTTAGGAATTCTTCAAGCTCTAGCAGATGGGACCAAATTACTTTTTAAAGAGGACCTCCTCCCATCTAGAGGAGATATTCGTTTGTTTAGCGTGGGACCGTCTATAGCGGTCATATCAGTTCTACTAAGTTATTTAGTAATCCCTTTTGAGTCTCGCCTTGTTTTAGCCGATCTCAGTATAGGTGTTTTTTTATGGATCTCCATTTCAAGTATTGCTCCTATTGGACTTCTTATGTCAGGATATGGATCGAACAATAAATATTCCTTTTCAGGTGGTCTACGGGCTGCTGCTCAATCTATTAGCTATGAAATACCATTAACTCTATGTGTGTTATCAATATCTCTACGTGTGATTCGTTGGAACATGATTATTTTCCCTCCTCGCTAGAAATAAAGTAAAGAGGTTGAATATATTGAATGGATATTTTCATTTTTTATTCATCATTAGGGTCGATGAGTTAAACTAGATAGTTATATGAGTAAAATAAAACTGCTTATAAATTTGCAGTAAGAAGGTAAAATCTCATTCCCTATGTACAAGAATAATAAACACAAGCAGTGTAAACTGTTTACCCCAAGATTAAGATTCTTTGACTAATTATCATATCTTGAAGCGGGTACAAAAGATCGACCGTATGGGGTTTCTACTACTGTCTTATATGTATTACCATACCGGGGATCAATCAAAAATCAGTGGACAGTTAGGAACACTAAGGTACACAAAAGATTAGTAATGGAGATAATGTAAGGTAGCAAAAAAAGGTATTTTTGCATAAAACTTTGGATAAAACGAATCATAATGAGGACTTTAAGTTGGTAGAAATGACCAAGCAGTACTTCCCCATGATTCCGATCTAGAGTATGCTCTTATTCACTGATTAAAGAAATGACTATCAAAAACGAATTAATCCTTTATTTATATTTCTTTTTTTTTTTCAGAGTACCCCTTCCTCTGAGAAAGAAGAACAGGAACAAAAGAAATGGGATGCAAAAAAAGAAAATGAATAAATAAGAAATAAAAAAGATCTTTATTTTTTCTTTCTTTTCCCCATCCATATCTATAATCTATACATATAGAATTCTTATCATAAATAAAATTTGGAATTAATGCCCAATTCGTTCTAATTCTTTATAGTTATTGATAGAACATATTTATTGATATAACGAGTATTTTATTGAAGGATTAAGTTATTACCGAACAAAGATAAATTGAAATTCTAACGGATAAGATCAATTCAGAAGCACCTTTTTATTCTAGCAAACGGAATTTCATTGGTCTAATTTGGGACTCCCGGTGTATATTTACTATATAAATAAAGATGACGATACTACCAAACAAGTCCTTACATTTATTTGTGGCCGTAGAGGAGCCGTATGAAGCTGAGGTCTCATGTACGGTTTTGAAATAGCGATATGAACAGTGATGTTATTATCGACTATGATTATCTAACAGTTTAAGTACAGTTGATATAGTTGAGGCGCAGTCAAAATATGGTTTTTGGGGGTGGAATCTGTGGCGTCAGCCTATAGGGTTTGTAGTTTTTCTAATTTCTTCTCTAGCAGAATGTGAGAGATTACCCTTTGATTTACCAGAAGCAGAGGAGGAATTAGTAGCAGGTTATCAAACAGAATATTCAGGTATCAAATACGCTTTATTTTACCTTGCTTCTTACCTAAATTTATTAGTTTCTTCATTATTTATAACAGTTCTTTACTTAGGTGGGTGGAATTTCTCTATTCCGTACATATCTATTCCTGCACTTTTCGGAATAAATAAAATGGCCGGAGTCTTTGGAATGACAATTGGTATATTTATTACATTAGCTAAAGCTTATTTGTTTCTGTTCATTCCTATCACAGCAAGATGGACTTTACCGAGGATGAGAATGGATCAGCTATTAAATCTTGGATGGAAATTTCTGTTACCTATTTCCCTGGGTAATCTATTATTGACAACTTCTTCCCAACTTGTTTCACTATAAATAATATAAATAAAAGAAGAAAATAACGATATTCTAGATTCATAACCAATCTTAAACAAGAGAAAGAAACATCAATTTATTCACGGAGATCCACAATATGTTCCCTATGGTGACCGGGTTCATAAATTATGGTCAACAAACAATACGAGCTGCAAGGTACATTGGTCAAAGTTTCATAATTACCTTATCCCATACAAATCGTTTACCTGTAACTATTCAATATCCTTATGAAAAATTGATCACATCAGAGCGTTTCCGCGGTCGAATACACTTTGAATTTGATAAATGTATTGCTTGTGAAGTATGTGTTCGTGTATGTCCCATAGATCTACCCGTTGTTGATTGGAGATTTGAAAAAGATATTAAAAAAAAACAATTGCTTAATTATAGTATTGATTTTGGGGTTTGTATATTTTGTGGTAACTGCGTCGAGTATTGTCCAACAAACTGTTTATCGATGACTGAAGAGTATGAACTTTCTACTTATGATCGCCACGAATTGAATTATAATCAAATTGCATTGGGTCGGTTACCAATGTCAGTAATTGGAGATTACACAATTCAAACAGTTATGAATTCGACCCAAATCAAAATAGACAAAGAGAAACTCCTTGATTCAAGAACGATTACCGATTACTAAGATTTTTTTTTATATAAAGGGTCCAAGCCTCTTTTATTTTGATTGTTCAGAAACTACAAATAATAACTATAAATAATAACTATTGATTGTTGAGAATTACTCTTTGATTTAAACCAAGAATATGTTTTCGTGATGATTTCGAAATAGAAAATTCCAATCTTTTCTTTTTTCTTTCAGATAAAAAAAGTAGGATTGGCCAATAACTTTAATAACTTTATCTATATCTACATTAATCCATATTAAGATTTAATTCAATTAGGAACCTATCATATAAAGAAAAAAATAAGGGTAACACCCTTATTTTTCCTGGACTATTTAGTAAGGTCATGAAATATTTCGACTTATTTATCTGTTATACATAATGGATTTACCTGGACCAATACACGATATACTTGTAGTATTTCTGGGATCATTTCTTATATTAGGAGGCCTAGGAGTAGTATTATTTGCCAATCCAATTTATTCTGCCTTTTCGTTGGGATTGGTTCTTGTTTGTATATCTTTATTCTATATTCCATCGAACTCCTATTTTGTAGCTGCCGCACAACTCCTTATTTATGTGGGAGCCATAAATGTCTTAATCATATTTGCTGTTATGTTCATGAATGGTTCAGAATATTCCAACGATTCCTATCTTTGGACTGTAGGAGATGGGATCACTTCACTGGTTTGTACAAGTATTCTTTTTTCACTAATTACTACTATCCTAGATACGTCATGGTACGGAATTATTTGGACTACAAGAAAAAACCAGATTATAGAACAGGACCTTATAAGTAACGTTCAACAAATTGGAATTCATTTATCAACAGATTTTTATCTTCCGTTTGAACTCATTTCTATAATTCTTTTAGTTTCTTTAATAGGTGCAATTACTACGGCTCGTCAATAATAAATACTTAGAATTAACAAAATTATTAGAAATTCGAAATCAAATGAAAAAGGAAAAGTTTTTAGTTTAATTTACTACCAATACCCTCTTTTTTCTGTAATTGCTCGATTCTAGTCAACCAAATTGGTTGAATTGTTGTTCATATTGAAATGAATCGAGATTGTTGATGAGGAGTTAGTCGATGATGTTCGAATATGTACTTTTTTTGAGCGTCTATTTATTTTCTATCGGTATCTATGGACTGATCACAAGTCGAAACATGGTTAGAGCACTTATGTGTCTTGAGCTTATACTAAATTCGGTTAATATTAATCTCGTAACATTTTCAGATATATTTGATAATCGCCAATTAAAAGGAGACATTTTCTCAATCTTTGTTATAGCCATTGCGGCCGCGGAAGCAGCTATTGGGCTAGCTATTGTTTCGTCGATCTATCGTAACAGAAAATCAACTCGTATCAATCAATCGAATTTGTTGAAAAATTAGTCAATAATTAGTATATCATATAAATAAAGACATAATATATATATACAAATTGAAAATTATATAATTTTCTTTTTTTTTTATTTTTTATAGTAATATATTTCAATATTACTATTGAAATATTGACAATCTGTTGGCCAATGTGAAGTCACATGTGTGACTCGTATGATCATGGTTGTTGAAACGGAAATCAAAGTTTCTTGGTCCTTTCTCACGAACATATTTAGAAATCTATTGATTCTTAAGTTAAGATTTTTTTGATAAACCATTGATTCGTCTGGTGTCTACAATATAAATATATAATTTGTTTACTTTACTACCGATTTTACTTTACCAGATCGAAAATTTTTTATGTTCAAAACTGGAATTTATAGACCCAATGTCACATTCAGTAAAAATTTATGATACATGTATAGGGTGTACTCAATGTGTACGAGCCTGCCCCACAGATGTATTGGAAATGATACCTTGGGACGGATGTAAAGCTAAGCAAATTGCTTCTGCGCCAAGAACCGAGGACTGCGTAGGTTGTAAGAGATGTGAATCCGCTTGTCCAACAGATTTTTTGAGTGTCCGTGTTTATTTATGGCATGAAACAACTCGCAGCATGGGTCTATCTTATTGATACGTTATAATATAAAAAACTCCACTTGAATCATTTGATTCCTTTTTACCGAGAAAAACCCGTACTCGAGAAAATATATTATTTCGAGCACGGGTTTTTTGGTCAAAACGCATCTTGTCTTTATCACGAGTTATTTCCCTTGGTTAACAATACTTGTAGTTTTGCCGATATTCGCGGGTTCTTCAATTTTTTTTCTTCCTCATAGGGGGAATAAGGTCTTTAGGTGGTATACTATATGTATATGCTTTTTAGAGCTCCTTCTAACAACCTATGTGTTCTGTTATCATTTCCAATTGGACGATCCATTAATTCAACTGGGGGAGGACTTCAAATGGATAAATATTTTTGATTTTCACTGGAGACTGGGAATCGATGGACTTTCCATAGGACCTATTTTACTGACAGGATTTATCACTACTTTAGCTACTTTAGCAGCTTGGCCTGTTACTCGAAATTCGCGATTGTTCTATTTCCTGATGTTAGCAATGTACAGCGGTCAAATAGGATTATTTTCTTCTCGAGACCTTTTACTTTTTTTCATCATGTGGGAGTTAGAATTAATTCCTGTTTACTTACTTTTATCCATGTGGGGAGGAAAGAAACGTTTGTACTCGGCTACAAAGTTTATTTTGTACACTGCGGGGGGTTCCATTTTTCTCTTAATAGGAGTTCTAGGTATGGGTTTATATGGTTCCAACGAATCGACATTGGATTTTGAAAGATTAGCTAATCAGTCATATCCTGTAACATTAGAAATAATATTCTATTTGGGCTTCCTTATTGCTTATGCTGTCAAATCGCCGATTATACCCCTACATACATGGCTACCAGATACTCATGGAGAAGCGCATTACAGTACATGTATGCTTCTAGCCGGAATCTTATTAAAAATGGGAGCATATGGATTGATTCGGATCAATATGGAATTATTACCGCACGCCCATTCTATATTTTCTCCCTGGTTGGTGATAGTAGGGACAATACAAATAATCTATGCAGCTTCAACCTCTCTTGGTCAACGCAATTTAAAAAAGAGAATAGCCTATTCTTCCGTATCTCACATGGGTTTCATAATTATAGGAATTGGTTCTATAACTGACATGGGACTGAACGGAGCCATTTTACAAATACTCTCTCATGGATTTATTGGTGCTGCACTTTTTTTCTTGGTAGGAACGAGTTGTGATAGAACACGTCTTGTTTATCTCGACGAAATGGGGGGGATATCCATCCCAATGCCAAAAATATTTACCATGTTTAGTAGTTTCTCGATGGCTTCTCTTGCATTGCCAGGAATGAGTGGTTTTGTTGCGGAATTAGTAGTATTTTGGGGAATAATTACTAGCCCAAAATATCTTTTAATGTCCAAAATGCTAATTATCTTTGTAATGGCAATTGGAATGATATTAACTCCTATTTATTTATTATCTATGTTACGTCAGATGTTCTACGGATACAAACTATTCAATGTTCTAAACTCCAATTTTGTGGATTCTGGACCACGAGAACTATTTGTTTCGATCTGTATCTTTTTACCCGTAATAGGGATTGGTATTTATCCGGATTTCGTTCTCTCGCTGTCAGTTGACAAGGTACAAGTTATCCTATCTAATTATTTTCATAGATAGTTTTCATTAATGAGACAGAAAGCGAAGTCTTAGAATTTTTTTTTTTTTTCATATTTTTGAAATCATTTAGTGAATTAGAATTGTAATAAGATGTATTCCGAGTTTTTGAGAACCCTTTGAATATGATTCCTTGTGATTCAAATGATTCAAAGGGTTCTCAAAAACTCGCACAAATTTTCGTTATATATGGGACGATGTTCTTATGTATTCCTTTATTCAATTAGATGTTAATGTGAATGAACCATAACTATGTAGACCTATTCCTAATAGATTGATCCCCAAATAGCATATCCAAATTATAAGAAATCCTATAGAAGCTACAAGTGCCGAATTTGTACCTTGCAAACTTTGATTTGTTCTAGTATGTGAATAAATCGCGAATATGGTCCAAGTAATAAATGCCCAAGTTTCTTTGGGGTCCCAATTCCAATAGGATCCCCATGCTTCGTTAGCCCATACTGCTCCAGAAAGAATACCTATGGTTAAAAAGGTAAATCCTAAACTAATGACACGATAACCCCAATAATCCAAACGTTGAGTTAATTGATATTTGTAATAATTTCGGAATGAAAGAAGAGAAGTGTGTTTATTTAAAATACTTTTTTTTTCGTTCCCGTATTCGATCTTGCCAAAGAAAAATAACTTAATTAAGAAAATTTTGTTTTTACAAAAAATATCGATGCTTTTTCGAAATGTAATGACTAGAAAAGCAACTGATAATAACGACCCACATAAAAGAGCTGCATAACTCAATAACATCATACTTACGTGCATCATTAACCACTGAGATTGTAGAGCAGGTACTAATATTGACGATTGATGCATTTCACTTAAAAGACCCGATGTGGCGAAACCTTGGGTAAAAATAGCACTTGGGGCGGTTATTGCGCTTAAATCATTTTTATGATTCCATATCTTGGAAATCATATGAATAATGGAAAAACTCCACGAAAGGAAGATTAATGACTCGTATAAATTACTTAATGGAAAATGTCTTGAAGAAATCCAACGAATAACTAATAATCCTGTTATAGAGAAAAAAGTAGCTATCATTCCCTTTTCTGATGAATCACGTAACCCCCAGATTTCGTGGATTAATAGGGTCATTAAATGAATCGTAATCACAATTGAAATGATCGAAAAAGAGAGATGAGTTAATATATGTTCTAAAGTCACAAATATCATACATAAAAGGGGTCCCATTACAGAATTGAAATCGGGAATTAAATACATTATAGGATCCATTATATCTCTTTTAGAGTATGCCGCCACTCGGACTCGAACCGAGATGCTCTAGCACTGCTTCCTAAGAGCAGCGTGTCTACCGATTTCACCATAGCGGCTTACTTGAAATAAGTATAGTCAATTCATGTTGAATCGTCTAGATCTAGATTCTAGGATTCAATATAGTTTAAGAAACATTAGAACTGATGAATAAGAGCTCTTTAAAATTCATCTTTGAATTTTCATCAAAAATTCTTAGTTCGTATCGTCATAAGTTCAATTTTAACAATCAACTTTTACGTACTATTTATATACTAAGTTATTCCGAAACACTTGAAACTTGAAAGTTTTGTTTTCAGTCAAGATAGAAACTAAGAATTGTCCCCTTTTTCTATTTTTTTTTTTTTTTATTTATTTATTTGGAATCCGCGAAATCAGATAAGATAAATGAAAAAAAAAGAGTTTCATCACAATTTTAATTGAATTTTCTTTTCACAATAGAAAAATAGAATGAACAAAGATTTTTCTATTGTGAAAAGAAAATTAATAGGAAAAAAACCCATCTCACGAATTCAAAAATATTAAATCTAATAATTAATAAAAGAAAAACAAGAATAAAAAAAAATAATAATACTTAGAACTAGACCCGGCGTACAGAGGAATTCTTATTCTACATATCATAGCCACTAGTTCTAACTAATCTTGAGGAGTTCAATACACTAGTTAATGGGAATTATTCATATTCTAAAATTGGAAGTTCTTATAGCCATGAAAATGCAGATTATTCCAAGATTTTCTTACCTGTTGTTTGTTGCACAAAAAAACTTTTTGAATCTCCGGTAGAAACTGACTTTGCTAAAGAAAAAGCTTTTATTGCAGCTAAATTTCCCTTTTTCTTCCAAATATTTCTACGAATACGTTTTTTTGATATAGAAGTACGTTTTTTTGGAACTGCCATTCAAAAAAAAGAGTTACTCATTTTTATTGTTGTATGTGAAAGACATGTATTGCTCAAAATAGATCGTTCTTTTTAGACATTTTCTGTACTTAATTCCGTCGATAATAGTTTTTTCTTTCATAACATACAATACAAATATATTATTTATATATAAATATATAATATATATAATACACTGGGGAAAAAAATGGAAAAAAGAAAAGTAAAATTTGAAAAGAAATTTTTCTGACTATTATATTAGTTGTAATTTAGTTGTAATTAAATAAGCTCGTAGTGCCGTGTCTATAATTTAAGTTCAAACTTTAACTACAACTGGCAGTAGTTAATATGTTAAACAAGACATTCCGTTACCTAAGAAGAGGTACTTCCATTTTTTGTTATTTTTTATTTCAGTTCTATACGAAGTAAGGAGTATTATAAGAACTTTCTTATTGGATTGGAACCCAATCAATCAGTTCCGCAAAAAATTAGGTACTTACTACAAATAAATGCACTAGAATAACTAGGTCTTTTTTTTTGAGTCGATTTATTGATGCATACTACGATCCATATTCTACTGTTTTGGTATAATTGTTTTTACTTAACTATACTATAGACTATAGTATATGATATGGTTACATATTGCTAAAATGGAATAGTAGTATAGTCATAGAATGATTCAAAATCTTACATTTCCCATTTTAATAAATACTTTCTTTAATTAATAAAGTTAATAACTAAGTAATTACTCTTACCTAACTGGTTGGTCATATCATTTGACCAACCAATTGTGTAACTTTTTAAATATTTCCAATATCTAAGATCTAACAAAAGTCAGAATAATTAAAAAAAAAAATTGAGGTTTTTATATCTTTTTTTGTTGATTTTTTTATTGTTCCTTTCAAAAGCGATAAGAATTGGTGAATCGGAAACAATTCCAATTATAAGAAAAAAGATGAAAATTTGTTTTTTTTTATGGAACATACATATAAATATGCATGGATAATACCTTTTCTTCCATTTCCAGTTACAATGTTAATAGGATTTGGACTTCTGCTTATTCCCGCAGCAACCAAAAATATTCGTCGTATGTGGGCTTTTCCAAGTATTTTGATGCTAAGTATAGCTATGGTGTTTTCGGCCAATCTGTCTATTCAGCAAATAAATGGAAATTTTATCTATCAATATCTATGGTCTTGGACCGTCAATAATGATTTTTCTTTAGAGTTCGGACACTTGATCGATCCACTTACTTCTATTATGTCAATATTAATTACTACTGTTGGAATCATGGTTCTTATTTATAGTGACAATTATATGTCTCATGATCAAGGATATTTGAGATTTTTTGCTTATATGAGTTTTTTCAATACTTCTATGTTGGGATTGGTTACTAGTTCCAATTTGATACAAATTTATATTTTTTGGGAACTTGTAGGAATGTGTTCGTATTTACTAATAGGTTTTTGGTTCACACGACCGATTGCAGCAAGCGCTTGTCAAAAGGCTTTTGTAACCAATCGTATAGGAGATTTTGGTTTATTATTAGGAATTTTAGGACTTTATTGGATAACTGGTAGTTTAGAATTTCGGGATTTGTTCGAAATAGTTAATAACTTGGTTCATAATAATGGAGTAGATTCTTTATTTGCTACTCTGTGTGCTTCTTTTTTATTCGTCGGTGCAGTTGCTAAATCTGCGCAATTCCCCCTTCACATATGGTTACCTGATGCTATGGAAGGACCCACTCCCATTTCGGCTCTTATACATGCTGCTACTATGGTAGCTGCGGGAATTTTTCTTGTAGCTCGGCTTCTTCCTCTTTTCATAGTTATACCTTACATAATGAATCTCATTTCTTTAATAGGTGTAATAACAGTACTATTAGGAGCTACTTTGGCTCTTGCTCAAAGAGACATTAAAAGAAGTTTAGCTTATTCTACAATGTCTCAATTGGGTTATATTATGTTAGCTCTGGGTATAGGTTCTTATCGAGCCGCTTTATTCCATTTGATCACTCATGCCTATTCGAAAGCTTTATTGTTTTTGGGATCTGGATCTATTATTCATTCAATGGAACCTATTGTTGGATATTCGCCGGATAAAAGTCAAAATATGGTTCTTATGGGCGGTTTAACAAAATATGTTCCAATTACAAGAATTACTTTTTTATTAGGTACACTCTCTCTTTGTGGTATTCCACCTCTTGCTTG